AATAAAGTGCCTGATTAAAGGATTATTTTGATAGAATAAAACAAGTATACTATACCTTTATTATATAATTTTAGATTTTAACTAACCTTAAAATTTCAAAAATTTTCGTGCATTTACACTAAATTATAAAAAATAAGCTAAGTAAGCTAGTGAGTTCATACCTCATTTATAAAGATTTCTTTTTTTTTAAATTTTTATTAATTTTAATATTCATAAAATTAGTTTATATTTCATTATAATTTTAAGTATTTTTTATTCAATTTCTGCTAATTCTTGAATTAATGCTTGAATTGGAATAGAAATTAATTTAATAGCTTTTATCCCACTTTTAATAAAAATATCAAATTTACTCTCTTCTGAAAGTATAATAAAATATTTTCTAATTCAAGCTTTTACTTCACTAAATTTAATTTTTATAATTTTTTTAATTAATTTTTTAAATAAATGATTTAGAAATTATTTTTATAACTTTATAATTAATTTAATTATTAATATAGCTTTATTAATAAAAATAGGGGCAGCTCCTTTCTATTTTTGATTCCCTAAAGTAATAAAAGGTTTAAATTGACTAAATTGTTTTATTTTAATAACTTGACAAAAAATTACCCCAATAATTTTAATTTCTTTTTTTATAAATTATAAAATAATTATTTTATCAACAATTTTATCAGTAATCATTGGAAGAATCATAGGGTTAAATCAATCTAATTTAAAATTAATTATAAGATATTCTTCAATTCATCACATAGGATGAATATTAATTATTTTAATTATTAATATAAATTTATGAAATATATATTTTACTATTTATTTTTTTTTAAATTTTCTAATTATTTATTTTTTTAATACAATACAAACATTTCATTTAAGACAATTATTTTTAATAAATATTAATTCTTCTTATAAAATTTTTTTTCTAATAAACTTTTTATCTTTAGGAGGAATACCCCCATTTTTAGGATTTTTACCTAAATGAATTACAATTAATTTTTTAATATATTTTAAAATAAATTTAATCTTATTATTTTTAGTTATTTTCTCCTTAATTAATTTATATTTTTATCTTCGAATTTCATATTCAATACTATTTTTTTTTAATTCAAAAATTAAAACTATTAAATTTTTTTCAACAATAAATATTTCTAAAATAAATTTATATTCTTTTTTTTCTTTAACTAACTTGATTACAATTTTTTTTATTAATAACTTATAAAGTTTTAAGTTAATTCAAACTAATAATTTTCAAAATTATAAATAATTTTATTAAGCTTTAGTAAATAAATTACTACTTTAAATTTGCAATTTAAAATCATATATTGAATATAAAACTAGTAAAAAAGATTACTCTTATAAATAAATTTACAATTTATCACTTAAAATTCAGTCATTTTACTTTGAATCAATGATTATATTCAACAAATCATAAAGATATTGGTACTTTATATTTTTTATTTGGAATTTGAGCAGGAATAATTGGATCTTCTTTAAGTCTACTCGTTCGAATTGAATTAAGAAACCCAGGGTCATTAATTAAAAATGATCAAATTTATAATGTATTAGTAACTGCACATGCTTTTATTATAATTTTTTTTATAGTAATACCAATTATAATTGGAGGATTCGGAAACTGATTAGTCCCATTAATATTAGGAGCCCCAGATATAGCTTTTCCTCGTATAAATAATATAAGTTTTTGGCTATTACCTCCTTCATTAAACTTATTATTATTTAGAAGTTTAGTAGAAAGAGGAACTGGAACAGGTTGAACTGTCTACCCTCCCTTATCAAGAAATATTGCTCATGCAGGAAGTTCAGTTGATCTGTCAATTTTTTCATTACATTTAGCAGGAATTTCTTCCATTTTAGGGGCAATTAATTTTATTACTACAGTAATTAACATACGATCTTTTGGTATAAAATTCGATCAAATACCATTATTTGTATGATCAGTAGCTATTACAGCTTTATTATTATTACTTTCCTTACCCGTACTTGCAGGAGCAATTACTATACTTTTAACAGATCGAAATATTAACACTTCTTTTTTTGACCCCTCAGGAGGAGGAGATCCAATTTTATACCAACATTTATTTTGATTTTTTGGTCATCCAGAAGTTTATATTTTAATTCTTCCAGGATTTGGAATAATTTCTCATATTATTAGTCAAGAAAGAGGGAAAAAAGAGACATTTGGGGTATTAGGAATAATTTATGCTATAATAACAATTGGTTTATTAGGATTTATTGTGTGAGCACACCACATATTTACAATTGGAATAGATGTTGATACTCGTGCTTATTTTACTTCTGCTACAATAATTATTGCTATTCCAACTGGAATTAAAATTTTTAGTTGACTAGCAACTTTACATGGAACAAAAATTAATTTTAATACAAGATTAATTTGAGCTCTCGGATTTATTTTTCTGTTTACTTTAGGAGGACTAACAGGAATTATTTTAGCTAATTCCTCAATTGATATTATTTTACATGACACTTATTACGTTGTTGCCCATTTCCACTATGTATTATCAATAGGAGCTGTTTTTGCAATTATAGGAGGGTTTGTATACTGATACCCTTTAATAACTGGTTTAATAATAAACCCATTACTTTTAAAAATTCAATTTTTTACAATATTTATTGGAGTTAATATAACTTTTTTTCCTCAACATTTTTTAGGATTAAACGGAATACCTCGTCGATATTCAGATTATCCTGATTTTTATTTAAATTGAAATATTATTTCTTCTTTAGGAAGTTTAATTTCTATTATTAGTTTAATTATAATAATTTTAATTATTTGAAATAGAATAATTAATCCAATAAAAATTCTTTTTTCCTTACAAATAAACACAAATATTGAATGATTTCATCAAACTCCTCCTACTGAACATTCTTATAATGAATTACCTCTAATTTTAAATTTCTAATATGGCAGAATTATATGCATTGAATTTAAACTTCAATTATAAATATTTATTTTTTTAGAAATTTATTGATTAACTCTAAATTTTCAAAATAGATCAAGACCTTTAATAGAACAATTAATTTTTTTTCATGATCATTCTTTAATAATTTTAACTATTATTACTTTATTTGAAATATATCTCATTATAAATTTATTTATAAATAAATTTTTAAATCGATTTCTTTTAGAAAAACAATTAATTGAATTAGTATGAACAGTAATACCAGGAATAATTTTAATTTTTATTGCCCTTCCTTCTTTAAAATTATTGTATTTATTAGATGAAACTAATAAACCATTTATTACTTTAAAAATTATTGGCCATCAATGATATTGATCATATGAATATATAGATTTTAAAAATATTAATTTTGATTCCTATATGATTAAATGAGAAACCTTATCAAATTTTCGACTATTAGATGTTGATAATCGAATTATCTTACCAATAAAAATACAAATTCGTTCTTTAATTACTTCAACTGATGTTATTCATGCTTGAACAATCCCCAATTTAGGAATAAAAATAGATGCTGTTCCTGGACGATTAAATCAAATTAATTTTTATTTAAACCAATCTGGTTTATATTTTGGTCAATGTTCTGAAATTTGTGGGATAAATCATAGTTTTATACCTATTATATTAGAAAGAATTTCTTTAAACTATTTTATTAATTGAATTAAAAATTATCATTCATTATGTATCTAAAATAAGAGATGGTCTTTTAAACCATTTATAGTATATAAATACTTTTAATGAAAGAATTAGTTAAATTTATAACCTAAATATGTCAAATTTAAATTATTATCCTTAATATTCTTTTATTCCTCAGATACTCCCTTTAAATTGATTATTTTTATATATCTTTTTTATTCTTTTATATATTTTTTTTTTAAAATTAAATTATTTCTCTTATAAACCTTTTTTTTTAAAAAATAATAATAATATTATTTTTTTAAATAATAAATTAAATTGAAAATGATAGCTAATCTTTTTTCTATTTTTGACCCTTCTACAAATATTTTTTATTTATCTTTAAACTGACTAAGCGGAGTAATCAGATGTTTATTATTTTTACCTATTTTTTTCTGACTAATCCCTTCTCGTTTATTATTGATATATAATAAAATTATTATTACTTTACATCAAGAATTTAAACTTTTAAGTAACTTAAATTCTTTTAATGGAAGAACTTTATTATTTATTTCTTTATTTAGAATAATTTTCTTAAGAAATTTATTAGGGTTATTCCCCTATATCTTTACAAGAACAAGTCATTTAACAATGACACTTACTTTAGCCCTACCTTTATGGCTATCTTTCATAATTTTTGGTTGAATTAATAATACAAATCATATATTTACTCATTTAATTCCTCAAAATACTCCAAATTTATTAATACCTTTTATAGTAATAATTGAATCTATTAGAATTTTAATTCGCCCTATTACACTCTCAATTCGATTAATAGCTAATATAATTGCAGGACATTTATTAATTACTCTAATAAGAAAAACAGGAATTAAAATATCTTTAATTTTAGTTAATTTTTTAATCTTAAGCCAAATTTTATTACTAACACTAGAATCAGCAGTTGCTATCATTCAAGCTTACGTTTTTTCTATTTTATCTAATCTCTATTCAAATGAAGTAAATTAATGTCAAATCATTCTAATCACCCCTTTCACCTAGTAAATTACAGACCCTGACCTATTATCGGAGCTTTCAGAGCTTTTAATTTTTTAACTAGTTTAACTAAATGATTTCATCTCTTTACCATTAATATAATCTATATAAATTTTATTTTAATATTAATAGTGATGTATCAATGATGACGAGATATTTCTCGAGAAAGAACTTTTCAAGGACTTCATACATTAAAGGTTTCCTTTGGGATAAAATGAGGAATAATTTTATTTATTGTTTCTGAAATTTTTTTTTTTGTCTCTTTTTTTTGAGCTTTTTTTCATAATAGCTTAACACCTAACATTGAAATTGGATCTTCTTGACCTCCTTTATATATTAATCCTTTTAATCCCTTTCAAATTCCTCTATTAAATACAATTATTTTATTAATATCGGGAGTCTCTTTAACATGAAGTCATCATAGTTTATTAGAAAATAATTTTAATCAAAGAAAATTAAGATTATTAATTACTGTAATTCTAGGGATTTATTTTACTATTTTACAAGCATATGAATATTTAGAAGCTTCATTTACAATCAGTGATAGAATTTTTGGGGCTACTTTTTTTGTTGCTACTGGATTTCATGGGCTTCATGTTATTATCGGAACTACTTTCTTATTAATATGTTTAATTCGTATAAATAAATTACATTTTTCTAAAAATCATCATTTTGGGTTTGAAGCAGCCGCTTGATATTGACATTTTGTTGATGTAGTTTGATTATTTTTATATATTTTCATATACTGATGAAGATCATAATTTATATAATATAAAAAGTATATTTAATTTCCAATTAAAAAGTTTAAAATTTAATATAAATAATTTATTTATTACAAAATATTTTTTTTTTTCTTTTAATTTTAACAATAGCTTTAATTTTTTTATGCTTGTATATTTCTAAAAAAAAATGATTAGAAAAAGAAAAAAATTCTTCTTTTGAATGTGGATTTGATTTAAAGTCTAATGCTCGTTTACCTTTCTCTTTACATTTTTTTTTAATTACTTTAATTTTTTTAATTTTTGATGTAGAAATTACTTTAATTCTCCCTATAATTTTTTCATTTAACTTATGTTCTATATACACTTGATATACTACATCTTTATATTTTTTTTTTTTATTACTCTTAAGTTTATACTATGAATGAGTACAAGGGATGCTTCAATGAAGTTATTAATAAATAGGATTATAGTTTAGCTAAAACATTTAATTTGCATTTAAAAAATAATATTATATTTAATCTTAAATAATTAAAATAAAAATTAGTTTCGACCTAATTTCAGAATATAAATATTCATTATTTAATTAATTGAAACCAAAATAGAGGTTTATTACTGTTAATAATAAAATTGAGATAAACTCCAATTAAAGAAATATTTAAAATTAAGCTGCTAACTTAATTATAGTGATTATTAATCATTTATATTTTTATATTTATATAGTTTAAAAAACATTACATTTTCATTGTAAAAAAAATTAATCTTTAATTTATAAATATACTTAAAGATTAACTAATCACTTTAACAGCTTCAATGTTACACTCTAATTTTAAGTTATTTAAGTATACTACTAATATAAAAATAATAAAATACCATAAAATAAAAATTATCAAATAAATTTTAATTAAATTTTGTTGTGCGACTTGGAAAGTTTTTATTAAAAATAATAAATTTTGTTTAATATTATTTTTTATAAAAAATTCTAATCATCCAAAATCTATAATTTTAACAAATTTTTCTCCAATTTTTAGAGAATTATAAATTATTTTGTAAGTCAATAAAAAATTTAAAAATCATATATAATTAAAAAAATAGAAACTTTTTAATAAATTTTTTAAAAATTTAAATTTTAAAGAAATTAAGATACCCATTAATAACCCAAATATTAATAAATAATAAATTATCATTTTTATTAATTTTGAAAGATAAATATAATTTAAGTTATTAAACATAAGTCATAAAATTAATCTTCCTATAAAAATTCTTAAACATCTTAAGATTATTAAATTTTTAATTATTGTATAATCTTCGTCATTAAAGTAAGACAAAATTAAAAAATTTTTTTCTCTAAATATTAAATAATATATTAAACGAATTGTATAACTAATTGTTAACCCTATACAAAAATAAAAAATAGAATAAATAAATAAATTAATTGAATTTATTGATATTATTTCTAAAATTAAATCCTTAGAGTAAAACCCACTTAAAAATGGAAATCCACATAAAGCTAAATTAGAAATTAAAAAGCAACTTAAAGTTAAAGGTATAAATTTACTTATTCCTCCTATATAACGAATATCTTGAAAATTTCTTAAATTATGAATTAAAACCCCAGCGCATAAAAATAATAAAGCTTTAAAAAAAGCATGAGTTAATAAATGAAAAAAAGCTAAATTTTTAAAATTTAAACTTAAAATTCTTATTATTAACCCCAACTGTCTTAAAGTAGATAAAGCAATAATTTTTTTTAAATCAAACTCAAAATTTGCTCTTACTCCTGATATCAATATTGTTAATAAGCTAATTAGTAAAAATCATTTTAATAAAATTGAATTAATAAAAAATTCATAAAATCGAATTAATAAATAAACTCCAGCAGTAACAAGAGTAGAAGAATGGACTAATGATGAAACGGGAGTAGGGGCAGCTATTGCTGCTGGAAGTCATGCAGAAAAAGGAATTTGAGCTCTTTTTGTGACACCAGCTAATAAAATTAAACTCCCAATAACATAATAAAATAAATTATTTTTTATAAAATATACATATATTAAAAAATTTCAAGAACCATAATTTATTATTCAAGCAATTGATAATAAAATCCCAATATCTCCAATTCGATTTGACAAAATAGTTAATATCCCGGCATTAAAAGATTTATTATTTTGATAGTAAACGACTAAACAAAAAGAAATTAAACCTAACCCATCTCATCCTAATAAAATACTAATCAAATTTGGACTTATAATTATAAATAATATTGATATCACAAATATTAAGATTAATAAAATAAATCGATTTTTATAAATATCTATTCTTATATAACTTTTACTATAAATAATTACTAAAGATGAAATTAATATAACAAATCTTATAAAAAATAAAGATATTCAATCTAATAAAATTAAAAAAATTAATTCAATTGAATTTAAAGATATTAATTCTCATTCTAAAAAAATAATTTGTCTATAAAATATAAAAATCATTCTATAAATAAATAAAACTAAACTAACAATTAAAATTAATAAATGTAAAATAATATATATTATTTAAAATTTTCTATTATAACTTTGACTCCACAAATCAATATTTTACTTAAACTATTTAAATATATTAATAATATAAAATCTAATTTTAAAAATAAAAAATTTAATGGCCCTCAATGTAAAAATAATAATAAATATTCACGACAGTAACAATTTACATAATTATTCAAATTATACATAAACTTTCCATGTTGACTATACATATATAAATACAAATTATAACTTGCAGAAAAAAAAGATATAAAAGCTAAAATAATCATTAATCAAAAAGATCAATTAATTAAACTATTTAGTAAACTTAACTCTCCTAATAAATTTAATGAAGGAGGAGCTGCTATATTTGAACTCATAAATAAAAATCATCATAAACTTAAAATTGGAACTATATTTAATATCCCCTTATTTATGTAAAAACTTCGTCTAGAAATACGTTCATAATTTATATTAACTAAACAAAATAAACCTGAAGAGCATAAACCATGTCCAATTAATAAAACTAAACAACCTATAAATCCTCAATAATTAAAAACTAGAATTCCTGCTAAAACAATTCTCATATGAACAACAGAAGAATAAGCAATTAAAGATTTTAAATCAATTTGATGTAAACATAAAAGACTTAAATAAACTCCACCAGTTAAAGCAATACTAATTAAAATAAAATTTATTTTTATGTTAATTTTTATAAATATCCCTATTAATCGTATTATACCATATGCCCCTAATTTTAATATAATTGCAGCTAAAATTATTGAACCACTCACAGGAGCTTCAACATGAGCTTTCGGAAGTCATAAATGAACAAAAATCATAGGCAATTTAACTAAAAAAGCTATTATTATTACAATATAAATAAAAATAATATTAATTTCAATTTTATAAAATATATATATTATTAATAAATCAAAATGAGAATAAATATAAAAAATTCCTATTAATATTGGTAAAGAAACTAATAAAGTATAAAATAATAAATACAACCCCGCTTGAAGTCGCTCTGGTTGATATCCTCAACCTATAATTAATAATATTACAGGAATTAAAGAACTTTCAAAAAATAAATAAAATATTAATAAATCTAAAGCACAAAAAGTTCCAACTAAAAATAATAATAACAATAATATATTTATTAGAAATATAACAATTATATAATTATTATTAAAAATTTTTCTTCTAGCTATAAACATTAAGGAGATAATTCAAATTCTTAGTAAAATTAAACTATAAGCTAAAATATCAACACCAAATTTATAACTTAAATTAGTATAAAAAAATAAATTTATATTTATAAATATAAAAATAAAAAGCATTAAAAAAAAACTAATTTGATTCTTTCAAAATAATTTTTTTCTAACTATAAAAATTATAAAAATTAAAAAAAAAATTAATTTTATCATATTTTAAAAAAAATTAAAAATTTGAAAATAATCATTTCCATAAATTCGAACTATATTCACTATAATAGCAATCCCTAAAACTCCTTCACAAACTATAATAACTATAAATATTATAAAAAAATAAAAATCATAATTTAAATTTCTTAAATAATAAAAAAGAATTACTATTAAATTTAATACTATAAATTCTATTATTAATAATATAATCAATAAATGTTTACGATTTAAACAAAAAATATAATCCGCTAAAAAAAATCTAAATATATAAATTATTAGCTTAAAAATTTTCATTAGTTTTTATAGTTTAACTTAAAACATTGATCTTGTAAATCAAAAATGATTAATTCTTAAAACTTCAAAGAAAAATAAAGTATTTATCAATAATCTCCAAAATTATTATTTTAATTAAACTATTCTTTGTAATTATATTTTTATCTTTAACTTATTTTTTTTTTAGAAATTTATTACTATTTTTTATTCATCCTTTTATAATTACTATTATATTAATCCTTCAAACAATATTAATTATTTTAATTATTGGTTTTATAAATTTAACTTTTTGACTATCTTACATTATTTTTTTAATTTTTATCGGAAGATTTATAATTCTTTTTATTTATATAGCAAGTTTAATATCTAATAAGTTTTTTTTACTAAATTTCAATAAAATTATTATTATAGTAATAATTTTAATACTTTTAATACTAAGATATTTTTTTTTTTCAAAAAATATTTATTTTAATAATTTTAATTTCAATTTAAATAATTTTTTTATTAATATTAATAATATAAATAATCATATAATTTTGATAGTAAAAATTTATAATAATTATTCTTTTTTTTTAACATTAATCTTAATAAATTATTTAATAATAACTTTAATTATTACTATTAAAATTTCAAATTTTAATTATGGGCCCCTACGATTTAAATCTAATTAATGAAACTAAATACTTATACTCCTTTAAAATTTAATAACCCTATAATTAAAATTATAAATTCCTCTTTAATTAGTCTTCCGACTCCTTCCAATATTTCTTTTTTTTGAAATTTTGGATCTTTATTAGGACTTTGCTTAATTGTACAAATTATTACAGGCTTGTTTCTTACTATACATTATACTCCTAATATTGAATTAGCTTTTTATAGTGTAAATCATATTTATCGAAATGTTAATTACGGTTGAATTTTCCGAACTTTACATGCTAATGGAGCATCAATATTTTTTATTTGTATATACTTACATATCGGACGTAATTTATATTATGAATCATTTCTTCTAAAACATACATGAATAATTGGTGTCACTATCTTCTTATTAACAATAATAACTGCTTTTATAGGATACGTTCTTCCTTGAGGACAAATATCTTTTTGAGGAGCTACAGTAATCACTAATTTGTTATCTGCAATTCCTTATATTGGTAACATTTTAGTTCAATGAATTTGAGGAGGATTTTCAATTAATAATGCTACTTTAAATCGATTTTTTATATTTCATTTTATCCTTCCTTTTATCCTAATTATTTTTATTTTATTACATTTAATTTTCCTTCATTCATCAGGTTCAAGAAATCCTTTATCTTTAAAAATAAATATAGATAAGATTCCTTTCCATCCTTATTTTACAATAAAAGATTTATTAGGATTTATTATTTTAATTTTATTTATATTTATTTTAATTATTTGAAATCCTTACCTATTAAGAGACCCTGATAATTTCATCCCTGCCAATCCTTTAGTTACTCCAATTCACATTCAACCAGAATGATACTTTTTATTTGCTTATGCTATTCTTCGATCCATTCCTAACAAATTAGGAGGAGTAATTGCTCTAGTTATATCTATTATAATCTTATATACGATATCTTTTACTTTTTTTAAAAAAGTAAAAGGAATCCAATTTTATCCAATTAATAAAATTTATTTTTGATTATTCTGTCATTTTTTTATTATCTTAACTTGATTAGGAATATGCCCAATTGAAGAACCTTATATATTTCTTAGACAATTTTTTACTATTAATTATTTTTTTTACTTTTTAATTTCTCCCATAATTTCTTACTTTTGAGACCAAATTATTGACTAATTAATTAGCTTATACTAAAGCATTTATTTTGAAAATAAAAAAAAGGATATATTCTATTAATTTCATACTTTTTTTTTTACAATAAATTATAAATCATAAAAAAAAAATTAAATATCTTAAAGAAATAGGCAAATAAATTTTTCAAACTATATATATTAATTTATCATACCGATAACGTGGCAAAGTCCCTCGTACTCAAATAAATATAAATCTAACAAATAAAAGTTTAAAATAAAATATCAAATTAAATAAATCTCCCCCTAAAAAAAATATTCTAAAAATTAATCCCATAAATAAAATTCTTACATATTCAGCTATAAAAATTAAAGCAAAACTTCCACTTCCATACTCAATATTAAACCCTGAAACTAATTCACTCTCACCTTCAGCAAAATCAAAAGGAGACCGGTTAGTCTCAGCTAATAATGATGAAAATAAAATTAAACTTAAAAAAAATATTAAAAATAAAAATCACATATTTTTTTGAAAATAAAATAATTTTATAAAATTAAAGTCTATAATTAAAAAAATAATTCTTAAAATAATTAAAAATAAACTTACTTCATAAGAAATTACTTGAGCTACCCCCCGTAATCTTCCTAATAATCTATAATTAGAATTAGATGACCACCCTAAAATTATTATATAATAAACTCCTAAACTTAAACAACACATTATAAATAAAACACTAAATTTGAAATGAACTATAACCTCTAAATAAGGGATAAAGCTTCATACAAATAAACTTAATATTAACTGTAAAGAAGGAAAAAAAATAAAATAAAAATAATTAGATTTTAAAGGAAACACAAATTCTTTAGAAAATAATTTGATAGCATCATTAAAAGGTTGCACTAACCCTAAAAACCCTATTTTATTTGGTCCTTTTCGAATTTGAATATAACCCAATACTTTTCGTTCTAATAATGTAAAAAAAGCAACACTTACTAAAACTATTACTATTAAAATTAAAACACAAATAAAACTAAAAATTAATTCAAATTTATTTATTACTATATGTATTTGCTACTTACTTAAATTCTAAATTTAATACATTAAATTTCTGTCAATATAGTATATTAATAAAAATCATAATTTAAAAAAAATTTAATTTAAATATAAATTCCTTTCGTACTAAAATATTTTTCTTTAATAAAGATAGAAACCAACCTGGCTCACACCGGTTTGAACTCAGATCATGTAATATTTCAATAGTCGAACAGACTAAATTAATAAACTTTTGCATTTATTATAAATATTAATCCAACATCGAGGTCGCAATCTTTAATTTCTATAAGAACTAAAAATTAAAATAACGCTGTTATCCCTAAGGTATTTTAATCTAAATTTTCTATAAAAGTTCATTAAATTTCAAATATTATTGATTTTTAATAAAAAAGTTAATTAAATTTTTTTATCACCCCAATAAAATAATTTAAATTAAAATTAAATTTAATTAAATTATAAAAATCTATAGGGTCTTCTTGTCTTTTAAATAAATTTTAGTCTTTTCACTAAAAAGTTAAATTTTAATTTTTATAAAATTAAAAAAGTATTTATTTTGTCCAACCTTTCATTCTAGTTTTCAATTAAAAAACTAATTATTATGCTACCTTAGCACAATTAAATTGCGGCCCTTTAAAATAATTCAGGGGGCAGGTTAAATTTTAAATTATTTTTCAAAAAACCATGTTTTTGATAAACAAGCAAATAATTTCTTGCCTAATTATTAAATTTTATCTTTTCAAACTTTTAATTATTAATTATAAATATTTTTATACTAATATTAACATTATTTTTTCATTTATAAAATTTTAACTTAATAAAAATAAATTAATTAATTTATTTTAAAAAATTTTAAATTTAAAATTTTTTAATAAAAACTTAAAATAATAAAAAATTTAAATTTTATATATTTTACCCTATAAATTTATTTTTAATTTTTTATTATAAAAATTATCTCTTATAATATTATTATTTTAATAAATTTAATAACTTAAATTACATTTAATTAATTAAAATAACTAAATTAAATTTATTTCTTTTTAAATTAAATATCATTTTAATCGAATAACATTTTATTTCTAAATTATTATTATTAATATTTATATTATAATAACTAAAATAATAAATTAGATCTTAAAATTTTGAAAATAAACATATTTATATTTTTTAATTATTAATCTTTGATACACAAAATACATTAAATAATAATTACTTTTATACTAAATAATACATCTTTCAATATTTCTTTCACAATACTTTTAACTATAAATAAATTTACTTTTTTATAAAAATTTACTTAATTAATAAAAATAGAATATTATTTTAAAAAATACAATTAAATCTTAAATTTTTAAATTAATTTTTTAATATCAAATTTAAGTATTATACTTATATTTTTCAATGTAAATGAATTTAGGAAAATTTGTTATTTCTAGAAATATTTTCCAATATCTCTACTTTGTTACGACTTATTTCAATTATAATGAAAGTGACGGGCAATATGTATATATTTAAAAATATTTTTCATTTAATTTAAATTAATTAAATTATATTTAAATTTAAATTAAAAAAAATTATAATTTTTTTTACTAAAAATAAATTTGTTATAATCCATTTTAATCTTAATTATAAACTGCATTTTGATTTGATATATTTTTTTTTAAAAATTTTAAAAAATTTATTTATTAAAAAAATTTTTATAACAACAATATACAAATTTTTAAAAATTAAGTATAAATTCTTGTGGAATATCAATTATTAAACAGATTCCTCTAAATTAAATTAAATACTATCAATTTTTTTAATTTAAAATTTTTTTATTAATATTTTTATATATAAATATAAATATTATAATAGGGTATCTAATCCTAGTTTAATTAATTTTTTTTTAATATAAATAAATATTTTAAAATATTTATATTTATTATTTTAAAATTTTACTTAAAAAAATAATTTTTTTAATATAATAATTTTTTTTATTTAATTTTATAAAATAATTTTTTATTTATTATTTGTATAACCGCAATTGCTGGCACAAATTTTATTAATAATTTTTTATTATATATTAAATTTAAATTTATTTATTTTTTAATTTTTTATATTAAAATAAAATTTTTTTAAAAATTATTATTTTATAAATAAAAATTTTTATATATTTATATATAATTTTAAAAATTAATTTAAAAAAAATTTATAATTTTATTAATAAAATAGTTTATTTTTATTTTAAGATATAGAAATGCGTAATAGTGATAAAATTTTTAATTATTATTAAAATTATAATTAATTTTATAATAAATTTTTAAAATATTATAGGTATTTTATAATAATTTTTAATTATTAAAAAATATTTAATTATCTTTTTATTTTTATTTTAAGATATAGAAATGCGTAATAGTGATAAAATTTTTAATTATTATTAAAATTATAATTAATTTTATAATAAATTTTTAAAATATTATAGGTATTTTATAATAATTTTTAATTATTAAAAAATATTTAATTATCTTTTTATTTTTATTTTAAGATATAGAAATGCGTAATAGTGATAAAATTTTTAATTATTATTAAAATTATAATTAATTTTATAATAAATTTAAAAATTATGAAAAATTAATAATAATTTTATTATTATAGCAAAATTTATAAAACCAATATTTTTAATTTTTTTAAAA